GAGCAATTCTTCCTGTTGCTTTTACAGGACTTCCTTCTTTTATCATTAAACCGTCACCCATTAATACAACACCGACATTATTTGATTCCAAATTCAGAGCAATGCCTATTGTACCCTCTTCAAATTTTACTAATTCGCCTGCCATTACTTCATCAAGACCGTGAATACGAGCAATGCCATCGCCCACTTGAAGTACGGTACCCGTATTTACAATCTTGACTTCTCTATTATATTGTTCAATACGTTCGCGAATAATATTATAAATTTCATCAGCTCGAATGGTTGTCATGAGTCTTTCTTAAATTAAATGAATTCTTTTTTGGAAACAAAAAAAATAATACCTTACCCACAGTAGAAGGCCTAATCGGTTATTTCTTTCATTGCGCCAAACATGCCAATATTAGCATTGATGGTACGTAAATGTAACTCGTTGCTCAAACAACTATTCAGAGTTCCTAGAGCTCCTTGTAGGGCTTGTTGAAAAACCCGCTGGCGTACTTGATTAATCGCCCTTTGTTGTTCAAAATGAATGGTTTCGTTTTTGTAATTTTCTAATTGTTCTAAAGTTTTATAAGTTGAATTAATAAAATTCAATTTATCTCGTTCGATTTCAGAATATCCATTCGCTCGAAACTGATCTGCTTCCATTTCCACTTTCCGTAAGCGAGCCCGGGCTTTTTCTAGCTGTTCAACGGCCCTTTCGCGCAGTTCTTCTGAATTTCGAATAGTATTCACGATTCGCAGTTTTCGATTATCTAATAAATCACTTAATGAAAGTAGATTATCTTTCCATTCATTTCAAAACTTTCATGATCCCTTCCCGAACCAAACTTGAATCTTTCGATTCATTTGGCTCTCACGCTCAATTACTTCCATTTTTATGGCCAATTTCCATATCTTTTTTTAATGTAATGAACCTATCCTCTACTCTTTTTTTTCATATTAGAACAAAATTGGAAATGAATCAATAATCCAAGGCCCGAATATTTGGAGGACTCTTCTGACCAAACAAAAATATGTAATTGTCAGCAAAGTTGTTTTTTTTTCAAATCCAAAATTTATTATTTTATATTTTTTTTTAGAAATAGGTCATCAACTCAGCATTTGGCATTTAAACAAAAATGTAAAAAAAAAGAAAAAAGGATGAACCCCTTTCCAATACCAATAAAGGTTTCGAATCTTTTTATCGATATGAGTGTTATATATCGATAAATTTCTAACTATTCCTTGGAAATGTAAAACCATTTCAGTATTAATATAGTGGTAGAAAGAGTACCATGCTGTGGCTGAACTTCAAACAGTTTAGCTTTAACCATGTTAATAGGTCCACATTATTGGTTGCTAGAGAATCAAAGTATATTTACCAACGAATCACGAAATGCTATGGTTCTTACATATGATTATATGATTTCTTAATTTATTCAGAAGTAATTCGCGAGATCATGCACCTTTCTTTACTAGTTATACCGAAAAGGGGCGCAGCTGGTTGAATCCAGTCTATTCTTGAAATAAACAACTCGCACACACTCCCTTTCCAAAAAAGATCAATACACCAATCACTACACTGAGATTTATTGGATTTGTTGCTAAAATATCGGTATTAAATCCGAAACTCCCGGCAGATGGCCAATGACCCGGGTAAACGCAAGAATCGGTTACATTTTTCATATGATCTCCTCTTATAGATAGACTAAAAAATCGAACATCATTTTTTGTTGTATTACTTGACCTATTTCCTATTTAGAAATTTAAAATAGATTCAAAATCGATTCCATTTCACAATGTATTTTCTTTTTCAATTGAGATTTCCAATAAGAATAAGACTTATTCGAATAGGCGGGCGGGTTTTCGTGTAAATTGCGAAATACCTCGTTTGTTGCACTATTTCCTAAACAGCTTTCGTTGGACTAAGAAGGGGAAGGAAGAAAGCGAATCGGTAACACTAATTCCTCATCCTCAAATCAGCCCTTCCCCCCGGGTTTTCTCAAAGTAATTGTAGGAGCGAAATCTTGGTATAATGCGAAAAGGCAAGCGTCAAGTCCAAAGAAAAAAATACGTATTTTTTTATTAGAATTAAACAAAAGGATTCGCAAATAAAAGAGCTAATGCTACAACCAATCCATAAATTGTTAAAGCTTCCATAAAAGCCAAACTAAGCAATAAAGTACCTCGTATTTTACCTTCTGCTTCGGGCTGTCTCGCAATACCTTCTACAGCTTGGCCTGCAGCAGTACCTTGACCAACTCCTGGTCCAATAGAAGCAAGCCCTACAGCCAACCCAGCAGCAATAACGGAAGCGGCAGAAATAAGTGGATTCATGATAAGTTCCTCACAAAAAAAAAAAAAGAAATGGTTAATGATACAATCAACGAAAAAATTATTACTTAATTATTCCATCGACTAAGATTCAGCCAGTCGAAGTCAGTAAGAACTCCAAATTAAAATAAAAATATTCCATCAGATCATCAGAATTCTCCTTGTTAGTTCCTATTTGTTGAGT